ATAATATCAATCACTTGACGTCCCTCTGACGTATCTGTTATGATTATTTCGTACCCCCCTTTTTCTTTTCGTATTATTTTGCTTACTATACCTGCGGCTGTAGCATTATAAACCGTATTGTTACTCTTGCTCCCGTCGGGATAAATCTGACCCCTTCCTCTGTTTCCGCCTACATATATGGGATATTTTAAAAAGTGAACATCTTTCTTAGTGGAGGGGTCCGGAGAAAGAATTGGAAAGGTAATTTCACTATATTTCTGACCTGGAACAGGACCTATCACAAGAATATTTTTTTTAGTGGGGCGATAACTCTGAAACGACAGATTTCCTATCTTTTCTTTCATCTCCGGCGAAATACGATTGGACGGGGCTAATTCAAACCCATCAGGTAAAATAAGAACAGCCCCCACATTCAAAGCCCCCTTTTTTCCATTAGCAAGAACTTGTTTCAGTTGCATATCATAAGGAATTCGAACAACTGCTTCAAATACAGTATCAGGAAGTACCGCTTGTGGAACCTCAATATCTACCGGTTTATTAGCTAAATGACAATTGGCACATACAATACGGCCAGTTGCTTCGCGTGGGTTTTCATAACCCTGCTGTGCAAAAATCGGATATGCATTTGAAATGGATGCCCAAGTTATTATACATATCATAAGTGATACGGAAATGGAATAAGTAATCTCTTCCTTTATCCAAGAAAAGGTTTTTCGAGTTTGCATGGTCCAATCATTGATCCTGAAAATTTCTACAATAAAATTAGGTAGGTCGCTCGTATAGGTCCCTATCCACGATACTGGTAGTTACTGAAAAATTTTTACTAAAATATAAGATATAGGAAGAGAATCCCTTGGATGTGATGTATAGAAAAAAAAAAAAAAAAGAAATTAAATATAAAAAGAAAGAGAAAAAATAAATAATAATATTATATTACAGTAAAGATAAAATAATATAAAGAAAGATACAATCAAAGTAAAATTTTAAATATTTTATAAAGTAAGATTTTGAATATTTTGCTTATGTGTACAAAATAACAAAGATTCTAATGAGATTTTTGGATCATTTTTCAGTCATTCATTGAATGATAAATCACTACAAGTGACGGAGATACACGATTTAAATAACGGAAAATCAAATATTTTAAAATTGTATCGATAATGACTGGAAAAGTGGAAACAAGGCCAGATATAATTTGATCATTATGAGCAAATCCAAAATCTTTATAAACAGAACCAATCATTAGTTCCCAACCGTGGGGTGAATGGAATCCTATACATAAATCGGTTAATAAAAGAATGGAAAAAGCTTTTATTGTGTCACTTAAGTTATATAGGAATTCTTGAACCCAAGAATTAATAAAAAAAAGTTCTTCATTACTTAGAATAGAATAACCACTTACAATAACGAAAGAGATTATATTTGTCGAGAAGTGCAAAATCGTATTGATACGATCCTCATTATGTATCTTGATCAATTGGATCGTTTGTTTCTGGATTCCGATAGGAAACTTTTGTAAATGTATTTCCGGATATTCTTTTATCATTTCGTCCAAGCGAGCGAGCTCCTCGAATTCTATGAATTTTTCTAGAAAACAATTTTCTTGGATATCATTTAAAAAAATTTCGGATTTACTAGTATTCCACCAACTAATAACCCAAGATTCAAAACTTTTTTTAAATAAAAAAGAGATCCACCAGGGAAAAAAAACTATATATATAAAGGGTAATAAATGTGTTTTTTTTTTTTTCCATTTTTCGTATGTGAATTTTTAATGAACGCACCTCATTTCTCGATTCTATATGATCTAATATTTCTATCAAGTATAAGTTCTCTTCCAAGGCTTCGAACTTATGAATCTATTCGCTGTTTTTATTTGTAAGCCAGTGGTTAGTCCTTGAATTTTGAAAAATGAAAGAATAAAAAAAAAAAAATAGCCTAAAATAAAAAGAGTACACAAATGAAGAAAAAAATATTCTTTTTAGATATCTCAATTGCTCAATTTCGAAGCAATTTCCCCCTTTCCATAAATGTCCCCCAGAGCGACTCCAAATTCGGATTTAGAGATAAAAGAATTCCGTTCTATCAACAAAACAAATATTTCGAAAAAAAAAAAAAATGGCCAATTTACCCATATCCCACAGGAATAATTAAGAAAGATTTATGAAGAATATTGTGATGTGATAATAAAAAATGAGTGGCAAAAGCAAAATAAGACAGAAAGGTTAGCATTCTAAGTGGTCCAGTCCTTTGCTCATTACATTAAGGTTAAGGAAGACAAAAAAAAGATAAAAAGAAACCTCGACTGACACATGACAAAAAAAAGTAGAGATAATTTCCAAGATAGAATCTACCGATACGTAACCTATCAATTTCAAATATTGAACATAAAAAGAGAATTTCTTTCTATTTTATTCCGAAATGCTTTGTTTTGATCTATGAGATGGGTCTATTATTTTTATTTCTTACTTGTTTTGTTATTGGATTTAGTGAATTTACATACGCATAACAAAATTTTTAGATTAAAAAGTTTGATTTTCTAATTGGAATTGTTCCGGATACGTATATATAATACGTATTCTTTAGTTCATCAGTTCATCAATATTGTGAAGAAATTCCAGTTAAGTTATGCTATATAAGTTTTGCTATAAAAAAAGAAGACTCTTGGATTTTTTCACTCCTGCTACGAAAATGCGCATTCTTCAACTAATTTTAAAATACTTCAATTGGTACACGCAAAAAATAGGCCAATTCCGCTACTTTTTGCTCAATTTCTCGTGGAGTAAAATTATCATCAGTACGAGTCAAAGGAATAGTCCCTCGGCCTCTTATTTCCATATAAGGGATACGCCGAGCGTAAATACCCTCTTTAACTTCTATTCTAATAGACTGAATATCTTTCATAAGGAATCGGAGTAAGATGCGACGATTTTTTCCAGGAAATCCCCAGCGAAAAATACATACTATTCCTTCTTTTCTATCGAATCGATCATAACCCCCACCCACATTCCACAAAATTGTGCACCACAAATAACAACTAATAAATAGACCAGCGATCCCATAGAAAGACATCACGATCCCTTGTGGAAAAAAAAGTATTTGCTGAGAGGAAAATAAAGATATGAAACTTTTTCCAAGATAACTGGAAATTCCAACCAATAAAAAACCCAATGAACCTAAAAAAAGTATAAAAGCCCAGCAGAAATTACTTATTTTTCGAGACCCCGCTATAAGTTCTATCCATATATGTTCTGATCGCCAACTCATACTAGATCCAGTTGCTTTTTTTTGGAAGTGGGAGACTAGCCCATTTGATTTGACTTTCTTTTTTTTTTTTTTGTTTCTGTTTCCGAAGTAATTTCCATCAACTCGCACTATTTTGATGTGAATCTTTAGGAGGAATTCATCGAATTCATTAGCATTAGATTAACAAATAAAGTAGCCTCATCCTATGATCTCCTATCTACACATATATAACATGTTATATCGTATTAGATTATATCATATTAGACTAACTAGATATCCGTATTAGGATCTAAGTCTAGGCCTTGAAAAATAAATAAATGAAATCTACTTCCATCGTACCTAATCGAATCTAAAAAATCTTGTTTTTTTGAACATGAAGAGATAATGAAGCCATTGCAATTGCCGGAAATACTAAGCCCACTAAAGGGACAAAAATGGAGGGTAAGTTGTTGAGAATTGTCATAGAATGGGCACCTCAATTTAATATTTGTACCTGTTTATTTTTTCTTCTAATATTTTTTTTCTTCTATCTTTTAATTCTTTTAATTGGAATTTTTATTTCATTTTTATATTATTATATTTAGATTAGAATATTTATATTCTAATAATTCGAATCGAATTTAATATTATTTTTTATATTAGAATATTCTATAATTCTTAATTATATATTATTCTATATCTATATTTAATTTCTATTAACATATTCTATATTCTAATATTCGATATTTATTAAATTTATTAATTAGCCTATTTCTATATTTTCTATTTTTGTTTCATTTCTATTCGAATATTTCTATATTCTAGTATTTTGTTCTATTATTTTGAAGAGAAATTTTTGAATATTATTATTATTATTTTATTATTAATTATTATTTTATTATTATATTTCTATTTTTATTATTCTTTATTAATATTAAATTTATATTTTATATTAATATTAATTCTTTCTCTTATTTCATTTCGTATTAATTCTTACCTTATTAATTAATTATTATATCTTAATAATTCTTATATTACTATATTAATATTACTATATTACTAGTAGTAATTCTTATATTACTAATCGAATTATTTAGTAATTATTTTTTATTGGTAATAGTAATTAGTTTATTAATAATTATTCCAAAGCTAATTTTAGAATCACTAAGATTTGTATATAATAAAATTATATCGAAATGAACATATATAATTCTAATAAAATAAAGAATTCTAATAAAATAAAGTCCAAAGAGTATTGAACTAATTAAGTGACTTTTTTGTATTTCTACATGAAATATATATGATAATCCACCTATTTTTTATTCTTCTTTATATTATCTTTTTTTTTCTTGTCTTATAACTTTCTTTTTTTTTTTATTTTAGTAAAATAAAAAATAACGAGTTTTTCTGCTTATAAATTCCCGAACACTTCGTTACAATTTCTAATCCGATCAAAAAATTGGGATTTTTTGTTTTTACCAAAAAGAGGGTATTCTCGCGATCGCGATATATATATATATATATATATGAGAATGAGACTCTACTTTTTTCAATTTTTGTATGCAGAAGTAAGAAAAAAAGATGAAATTCGTTTTATTTTTTATTATTTACCATTTTACCTTGCCGAACTTTTTTTTCACGGAAAAAAGAATTCACTCTTTTTTCTTGTTGATAGAAAAAAGAGTGAATATCGGCCAAAAAATTATCTGGATGATTCTTTACTACAATTTACTCTTATGTCACATAAAAATGCATTCGTGGTGTTTTTCCTTTGATTACAATAAAAAAATACCTGCTCGCCAGAAAAAAAAATTAACTAATTTCAATTTAATTAACTTTAATTAAGTTAAGGCTCTACTTTATTTAGGATTCAAAGGAAAGAAATCATGGAGCTGAAGTAACTCATTCAAAACGCCTTTTAAAAGATTACGTGGTACGATTGAATCGAATAAGCCCTTATGGAATAAAAATTCAGCCGATTGTGAACCTTCAGGTACTGCCTTATTCAATGTTTGTTCAATTACTCTTTTACCGGCAAATGCAATATAGGCGTTAGGTTCAGCAATAATGATATCTCCCAACATCCCAAAACTAGCTGTCACCCCACCAGTTGTAGGAGACGTAAGGATTGACACATAAAATAACTTTTTATTCGATTGATAATCATATAAAGCAGAAGATATTTTAGCCATTTGCATCAAGCTCAAACTTCCTTCTTGCATTCGTGCTCCTCCGGAAGCACACACTAAAATAAGAGGTAAAAATTGATTGGTAGCATACTCAATCAAACGAGTAATTTTCTCACCTACTACGGATCCCATACTACCCCCCATAAACTGAAAATCCATAACCCCAACTGCTACGGGAATGCCGTTTAGTTGACCTGTGCCTGTTTGAACAGCCTCGGTTAATCCTGTCTTTCTTTGATAAGAATCAATACGATCTTTATAAGGTTCCTCTTCGGAATGAAATTCAATGGGATCCAGAGATACCATGTCTTCATCCATAGGATCCCAAGTCGCTGGGTCAATCAAAAGTTCAATTCTATCTGAACTATTCATTTTCAAATGATATCCACATTGTTCACAAAGATTCATTTTTGACTTCAAAAATTTCTTATAATTTAATCCATAACAATTTTCACATTGAACCCATAAATGCTTGTATTTTTGAGTTATATCGAGATCATTAGAACTTTCTCTTATAATCAAATCGCTACCATTCGTGCTAGTTATTAGACTGGTACTCTCGTTTTCACTACTATTTTCGCTTTCACCACAAATGTAACTATAAATGTAACTTTCGCTATAATAGTTATTACCACTAAAAATAGAACTATCAATACAGATTTGAGAGCGAAGATAACGGTCAATGCAACTATTGATGTAATTATTCCAACTATAGTTAGTATCATACATATAATGATCATATTGGGAGTCGCCAATCCTAGACCCATTATTCAGATAACTAGAACTCCAATAACTAGAAAAAGAACTTTCTAGTTCACCCAGAAAAGAATAATCAGTCTCAATCTCAAAAACTTGATTTTCTATATCAAAATAGATGTAATAACTGTCCTTATTACTATCCTGAACTAAAAAAGTTTCATCAACGCTAAAATCCCAAATGTCCCTGACGCCGACTAAATGATCAACATTACTGGAACTCGAGTTGTCACTATTACTCCAACTATGGATGTGTTTATCTGTATCATTTAGAATCGGGTCTTCACTTATACTGGTATTTTCAAAAGGATTGAAACTATCCATTGATTTACCTAGCCTACACCTGTATCCTAATTCCACATTGGATAAGATCGAATTGAACCACCATTTTTCCATAGAACTTTCTTGCTGCTATTTCCATCAAAATAAATAGATGAATAGTCATTCGATGAAAAATCATTTAACTATTTTTTTGCCTCTCAAAATAAGTATATAGATCCAATCAACAGGATTATTAACTAAATAAAGAGTGGGTATTAAAAAAAAATGATTCTCTTTTCCTTTTTTGTAAGAAAACGGAGTATCACTTCACTATATATGATATTTTATGAGGGAATCATGTTTTCAATTTTTTTTTTTCGAAGTGTAAATAGAAAAGTAATTTGTTATATTGTGTCAAATTCGCATCAAGAAAAGTAATATTTCTTTTCTCCTAAAAGAAATGAAAAAAAAAAAAAAACACATTTTTTTGTAAAATCTCGTCTATTAATAAGTTTCTATTCCAACACGGAAAGAAAAGGACAATATACAGGATAGGTATAAGAAGTTGTGATACTAGTCTATCTGAAACTGGGGAATAAAAAAGAATACACCAATCCTATAGATCCTTAGGGTTAATTGTGGATCCAAGATAAAAATAGAAAGGTTTGAGTTGCTTAGTCTTCTATTTTGTCTTTAAAATCTTGTATTGTATATTTAGTTAAATATGTATCTATCAAAAATGTATACATATACATACATATACAATAGGATCCTTGTATTAGGATCTTTGTATTCGGCTCAATCCTTTTAGTAAAAGATTGGGCCGAGTTAAATTTCAATTAAGAGAACGAACGTCAATTAGTGGATTACAAAGTATCCATTGCTGGGAATTCAAATTTAATTTCTTTCCATACTTCACAAGCAGCAGCTAATTCAGGACTCCATTTTGCAGCCTCCCGAATAATTTCATTACCCTCACGAGCAAGATCACGTCCCTCATTACGAGCTTGTACACATGCTTCTAAAGCTACTCGATTAGCTACGGCACCGGGTGCATTTCCCCAAGGGT